GATTCAAAAATGAATCGTTCGACCATACTATCCATTTTTATTATTGTAATCTAGAAAGATACAAACTGAATCGAGATCAATCTACAATATGTATATGGATCTTCATAAATGTTAATATCGATTAAATATATGGAATGTACATAGTATCTCAATTCTATTTCTTTGCTTCATCTATTTGTTTCCTTTATCTATTTGATTTTTGTTGATTCCAATCAATCTGAAATAATCGCGAGGCAACTCTTATTATTTTCTAATTTATAGAAAATTAGAAAGTAATCTTTTTTTTAGCATTTCAAAGAAGTAATTGATTGCGCGGTTTACAGATAATCCAAGGAGTTCTATGGTAACTTCTTCGGATTTCGAAATTTGAAAAGGGTTATCCTATCGATTTTGAATCCTTCAGCCATGATAGCAAACGCGTCAATAAAGCGCAGCAGAAATAAAAGCCAATACAATTTCGGAATGAAGATATTTTTATTAATTCAATTTTTTAATTCGAAATTGAATTAAATTAATGAATTCAATATATTAAATAATTAATAAAGATTATTTATGCTTTGCAAAACGATCTATAAAAAATCTATAAAAAAGTGATACAATTTGATTCCCCAACTCAATTCGTAGTATCTCTAGAGTCCACTCCTTCCCCATATTACGAGTGAAAGGGAAAATGTAAAGACTACCATTAACGCAGCCCAAGCGAGACTTACTATATCCATGTGAATTATGTCTCCTATCTCTCTGAATATGAAGGAATTATTCCATTAGTGTTTATTAATAATAGTGGAATCACTGGTGCAGAGTCAAAAGGGGATTCTGACCCAACACCCTTGATGAAAGACTCCAATAAATATGAAAAATGAAACTGCAGTTACGCTTTTCTTTTGAAGTATCAAAGGGAATGCTACTAATATATATATGTAGGAATACTGATACCTATTCTTTATTTTTCTTGTCCTTCATTATCATTAAGTAAAAGAAAAAAGCCAATTATCCATCCAATCTAATTCAAGACCCGGCCAGTAGACACGACATTAGTAATGGAAAAAAATCGGTAACTCTTTATTTGATATGATAGCCCTTCCACTACTATAATCTTTCCTTGAATCCTAAATACAACGAGTTACGGCACTTTAATTTAAAGAAGGGAACCCCCAGCTGTTTCCAATCAAGAAAGTCTCAAGACTACGCGTGTTTTGCTGGGAAAAATTCGGCGAGTTATAATAGCAAAGGAGAATAAAGAATAAGGGATTTCGAGTCTTGTCTTTTGTTAATCAGGCGACACCCAGATTTGAACTGGGGAAAAAGGATTTGCAGTCCCCCACCTTACCGCTCGGCCATGCCGCCAAAACGATACCAAATAGATGAAAATATTCCCCTTTATTTGTTATTTGTTTTTCTTTATTTGTTATTTGTTTTTTTGGGGGGGGCCGGCTCCTTCCCTTCAATTAATTTTATAGTATCTCAAAACACCCAATATCTAAATACCTCTCTTTTCTATTAAAAAACAAAATGGGAATTTTTTTCAGTTACAAAAGCCAAAATTCAGAACAAATTGGAACCATTAACTATATGACTATAAATTCATGACCCACTCTTGGATTTACATCTCAAATTGTCTTTCCCTAATGATAAATGATATAAGAAAATCAAAATTGATATATAACTAATCAGTCTTGATTTTTTTTATTGAAAAAAAAAAACCTTCTCAACTCGATTTCAATTATAATGTCAATTATTAGTATATGTAAACCCCAAACATAAGTTGTGTTCCACAGTTAGCTTATGGGGTATATTGTATGATGCCTGTTTATAGGGAATTGGCGGACACTTGTCGTACTGCAATTTAGATTGATTAGATTGAAGAGAAAATATAAATTTTGATAGAGTACGACATGTGCTGTCCCGAGTAGAAGTATGCAATAAAGGAGAGCGATGTATGGATAGATAGCTATAGCAGCGCGGGTTTAATAAATACAAGCCTTCTTATGCACTTCAATCGTATTCTAAAAATAAAAATTCTACGAAAAAAAGAAAAAGGAGTTCTCTGCAAATCATTTTTGGAACAATGGAATTCACGAAAGAGTTAAGTACTCAAAAAATTAACTTTCTATTGTTATGTTGTTTCTGATTATTATGTCTTTATCTCCGTGAATGGATCAAATCCCGAATCCATTTATTTTTCTGATATCCAATCGGATTGGAATATGTAATATCATAATAATGGTATAAAGTGAATTTTCTATTCTAGACAAAATAAAAAAACTCCATAATTCTAAGTGGAATTTATCAATTCCTTTCCGTTTGGATCTGTCTCTTAGAAATTCCAATTTAACTAAGTCTAAAATTAAGTCTAAAATCATCTTTTTTCCTCCGTTCATACGTATTTCATACATTCCATATATATGGAGTTGGGTAAAATTTCATGTGATTCAGTAAACAGAATCGAAATTCCATCATTGCTAGATCGATTCATATGATTCAATGCAGAATGAGAAAA